TATAGGATAACTTCCATCTTGAGAGTTCCTTCTGAGTTCCGTGTGATATCCGCGATCTCTCTTGATCTGTAACTCAATACAGAAATCCATGGGTTCTGTCAAGTTAGCTATGGGTTGTGCCATATCAACGATCTCTACGGAAGGCGGTAAGATGATATCTTGAGCAGTTATGTATCTAGGACCTTTGACACAAATTAATGCGTTTCTAACTCCATAGAGATTACTTCTCAATACAATTTCTTTCAAATTTAGTAAAATTTCTTGTACGGATTCTTCAATACCTGCTATTGTAGAATATTCGTGTGACACGCTCCCAAATTTTGCACGTGTGATACATGTTCCTTCTATTTCTCCAAGTAAAGCTCTTCGCAAGGCAATACCGACGGTATCCGCTTGACCTTTTCTAAGCGGAGACAAAATGAAACGACCATAATAAAGACGCTTACTATCTACTCTTGATTCAACACACTTCCACTGTAGTGTTTGAGTGTATCCTGCTACCTCCTCTCGAACCATAATAGACTAGTATTATTATTTGATCATTGAATCGTTTATTTCTCTTGAAAGCGATTTAATTCTTTTACAGACGTCTTTTTTTAGGAGGTCGACATCCATTATGCGGCATAGGTGTTACATCGCGTATACAACTTAATCGTACACCACTTTTAGCAATGGCTCGTAATGCGGCATCTCTTCCACTACCAGCACCCTTTACCATAACTTCTGCTCGTTGCAAACCCACTGTGCGAATAGCATCTACTGCTGTTCTTTGACCAGCATAAGGTGATGCTTTTCTTGAGCTTTTGAATCCACAAGTACCCGCGGAGGACCAGAAAACCACTCGACCCTGCGGGTCTGTAACAGTTATAATGGTATTGTTGAAACTAGCTTGAACATGAATAACTCCTTTTGTTATTCTACGTGCACTCTTCCGTAAACTAAAACGCGCATTCCTACGCAAACCAATACGCACTTTCCTACGTGAACCAATTTTTGGTATAGCTTTTGTCATATTTTATTATCTCATAAATATGAGTTAGAAATAACAAAAAGAAAAAAAGATACAAAGATATCCGTTTCAGGGTAAAATAGATCCTTTACTTTAATTTTTTTATTTGGAATTTGGACATTTCCGCGGGTACTTTTTTTACTTTTTAGAAAGTAAAGCTCTTTTTCGAAAGATTACCCCTGTCTTTGTTTATGCTTCGGATTGGAACAAATGACTCTAATTCGTCCACGCCTACGAATCAGTCGACATTTTGTACAAATTTTACGAACAGAAGCTCTTATTTTCATATTTCTGTATTCCTTTCTTAAACTATGAATCTCATTTTTTGGAAAAAATAAGTCTCTTTGCTTGAATTTTTGAATTTATTACCCTATAAAAAAAAGAAAAACCTAATCCTTTGAATCTTTGGTATCCTTCAAATCTTCGGTATCCTTCAAATATTCGGTATCCTTTGAGTCTTCGGTACGTTTCGAATCCTTATGGGGAAGTCTATAAATTATACGTCCCTTGCTTGAATCATAACGACTTACTTCAATTTTAACTCTATCCCCCATCAGTATTCGTATAGAACTAGACCGGATCTTTCCTGAAATATAGCCCAGGATGATGGCGTCATTCTCTAGGCGAACGCGGAACATTCCGTTGGGTAGGGCTTCCGTAACTAAACCTTCGAAAGTGACCTTTGCTTCTCTCGGATTTTTTTTTTCTCTCCTATTTTTTTTTTCTGTCATATTTTTTTTCTCCTATTTTTCTATTTTTACTTTCAAATAAAAAAAAACGTTGTATTTTTATTTGAAAAATAGGAAGTTCGAGATAGAATTCGGGTACTATAGGAGGGGCGATTACCATATATAACATAAGACTTCTCCCCCAATTCTGTTTAGTCGAGCTTCTCGATCTGTCATTATACCTCGAGAAGTAGAAAGAATAGCAATTCCCATTCCGCCCAAAACTTTAGGAATTCCTTGATAGTTGGCATAAATTCGTAAGCCGGGTCGGCTGATACGCTTTAAAAAGGTTCTAGTTCTATATATTCCTTTTCTAGTCTTTCTCTTTTGATGTCGCAAAGTTGAAACCAAGAAATATCTGTTACTTTCCTGATGTTTCCGAACACTTTCAATAAAACCCTCTCGTAGAAGTATTTTAACAATGTTTTCGGTAATATTTGTAGATACTACTCGAACTGTTCCTTTTTTATTCATGTCCGCATTTCTTATAGAGGTTAGTAAATCAGCAATAGTGTCCTTGCCCATAAGACTCTAATTCTAGGTTCCTCCTAATTTTTCTATAATCAACATGTTTTCTTTTTTTTTCTTTTCATTTTGGATTTTAAAGCATATACGTGAAACACAATCTACTAATTTTTTCTTTGATCTATATCTTGCCTACTAGTATTTATAATACTTCAGGAGCTAATGAAACTATTTTAGTAAAATTCAATTCCCTCAATTCCTCGGCGATCGCGCCAAAAACTCGAGTTCCTTTTGGATTTCCTTTTTGATCAATGATAACCGCTGCATTGTCATCATAGCGTATTATTATACCGTCTTCGCATTTGAACTCTTTACATGTACGTACAATTACAGCTCGAATTACTTCGGATCTTTCTAGAGGCATTTGGGGCACTGCGTCTTTGATTACTGCAACAATAACATCACCAATACGAGCATATCGCTGATTACTAGTAGCTCCTATGACTCGAATACACATCAATTTTCGAGCTCCACTGTTATCTGCTACATTTAAAAGGGTCTGAGGTTGAATCATATTATTTGGATTTCAATTTGTTATTTCAATGCAAAAGGATGAAATAAATATTGTCTTTTCAGAAAACAACCTTAATACTCCTTTTTTGGGGTTCTATACCTCTAATCGAAGAAATTGACTTCGTATGGGCATTTTACTGGCAGCTATGGAGATAGCTGCTCTAGCTACAGTTTCGGATACTCCGCCCATTTCATAAAGTATTCGACCTGGTTTAACAACGGCTACCCAATATTCGGGGGATCCCTTTCCTGAACCCATACGTGTTTCCGTGGGTCTTAGTGTAACCGGTTTGTCGGGAAATATACGTACCCATAGTTTTCCACCACGACGTGCATATCGTGTCATTGCTCTTCGTCCTGCTTCTATCTGTCTCGACGTGATCCAAGCGGGTTCAAGTGCTTGAAGAGCATATCCACCAAAACAAATACGATTGCCTCGGCAGGATTTTCCCTTCATTCTTCCTCTATGTTGTTTACGAAATCTAGTTCTTTTGGGGTTATAGTCGATGGTTCTTTTTTAGTTCCATCTCTACTGCAAAACTGGACATGAGAGTTTCTTCTCATCCAGCTCCTCGCAAATGAAATGAGAAAGCGTGCAAATTTCTCTAATTCCAAAATATTACGGATAGATGCACATTAATAGATAATAGAAAAAGTTAGGTTTTTTTTTAATATTTAAATATCGAATTTGTTAAAATAGAAAAATATATAGTCAAGAAAGAAGATCTGGAATATATCTAGATGTGTGTGTCTATTTTTCTATATTCTATATTTATAGATAATTTAACCTTTCTTAAACTTAAAAAAAAAATTCCTTATTTTTACTCTTATTGAATCAAAGTATTGAATCAAAGATTTCGCGGGCGAATATTTACTCTTTCCTGTCTTATTTGTTAATTTATATTATAACCTTACCAAATAAGGCAATTCTTTTGGTTTGTTCCGCCATCCCACCCAATGAAGTATTAGGATTCTTTTCAATAAAATCCTATGCAGTCATAGGTTCTGTCGTTCCCACTACTTCTCGTTTAATGGTTAGGTCTGAATTCCACAATGGAGCTTCCAAAAAAATTCTTTCCAAGTCAATTTTCTCAGTTTTATTAACCCGGGCCGCTCTTTATTATTGCTTAAAATTTGTATTTCTTGTTTTTTGAATTCTCTGTTATTTTTATTATATTGATGCTTTATCACATTGCCTTTTATGATGTAACTCATAGACCATACATATAGGAATCCTATATCTTTCTTATTCCTCTTCTTTTTTTCTATCATCCCTCCTTTTATCCACATCCCTTTAGTTTTGCTTCACAACCTAGAATCCGTTTTCTTTTTTAGAGAAAAAATTGCAGTTGCTACAACTATATGATAGATCTACTCATTTATGATAGATGCATTTATTCATATAGTGACTGTTTCTTAGTTAGGATCTCGACAATACGAAGCAATAGGTTGGTTATTAGTTAATTTTCTATAATTACTAAGTTTTTTTTCTTTTTCTATTTATAGTAGGGTTCAGTCAATTTTTTTTGAATCTCCATTTTCTACTCTAAAGAAAAAACTAACGAGTCACACACTAAGCATAGCAATTATATTAAAAAATTTATCAATTTTCATTAAATCTTATAGAAAGAGGTAGAATTTCTTCTTTTTTTCAGGGATTTCAGGAAAAATAAGGCTCTTGTCATTTTTTATTCTATCGATGAACAGAATGGGAAGACAAGGCTAGTTATTCTTCGTCTACGAATATCCAAATTTTTACACCTAATACTCCATAGATAGTTCGAATTGGATAGCAGCAATAATCAATTTTAGCGCGAATTGTTTGGAGGGGAAGTCTACCCTTTTTAATGGATTCGGCACGTGCAATTTCTTTCCCTGCGAGACGACCTGCAATTTTGACTTTTACCCCCCTTATATCCGCTTTTTTAGTTAATTCAATGGCTTTTTTCATTGCCTTTCGGAATGAAACTCTATTTTTTAATTGGAAAGCTATATATTCTGCAAGAATGTTAGGTTGTCTATAAGGTTCTTTCACTTTTTCAATAGCAATATGAAGTCTCTGGTTTACAGAATTAACTTCCTTTTGTAGATCTTTCTCTAATTCTTCGATTGCTCCTTTTTTCTTTAATAAATTGGGGAATCCAATATGAATTATGACGTGGATCGTATCGATTTCTTTTTGAATTTCTATATGTGTAATTACTTCGGAACTTGAACCTGAGTCCATTTTTCTATTATGTGTAATTACTTCGGAACTTGAGTCTGATTCCATTTTTCTATTCGAGCCTTTTTTCCTATTCTTTTGTATATAATTCTTGATACAATTCCTTATTTTTTTATCTTCCTGTAGACCTTCAGAATAATTTTTTGGTTGTGCGAACCAAAAGGAATGGTGATTTTGGGTTGTACCAAGTCTGAAACCGAGTGGATTTATTTTTTGTCCCATATTTTTCTATTCTATTTTTTTTACTGGGAATCGAAATCTTAAATGGATCTAAAGATTATTTAGATTTCTTTACTATATTTAGTACAATTGTTATATGGCACATGGTTTTTTTTATGGGAGAACTACGTCCTCGAGCTCGAGGTCTGAATTTTTTCATAATAGTACTCCTACTGACTTCGGCTTTAGTGATGAATAAATTAGCTTTGTCGAAATCCCTATAATGAGTAGCATTTGCTGCTGCCGAATAAACCAACTTTAGGATGGGATAAGATGCTCGATAAGGCATGAGGTTCAGTATCATAACAGTTTCTTCGTAGTAACGCCAGCGAATCTCATCAAGAACTCTTTGTGCTTTGAAAACAGACATATGGATGCGCTTTTGTGCTTTGAAAACCCGTTCGAACTTAAGTAGACGATCAGTTGGAACTTTCCTTGCGAGTTTCCTTAGCCCATTCTTTTTTTTTCTAGGGGTATATTTTACCAGTTTGAAACTTGTCATAAATAAGGTTATTCCCCACCTACCTTTGTTTTTTTTATTTTTAATCTTTCTATTCTGAATTCAGTTAACGACGAGATTTAGTATCTTTTCTTGCACTTTCATAACTCGTGAAATGCCGAGTAGGCACGAATTCCCCCAATTTGCGACCTACCATAGGATTTGTTATGTAAATAGGTATATGTTCCTTTCCATTATGAATCGCGATTGTATGGCCAACCATTGCGGGTAGAATGCTAGATGTCCGGGACCACGTTACTATTGTTTCTTTCTCCTCCTTCATATTGACCTTTTCTATTTTTGCCAATAAATGATGAGCTACAAAAGGATTCGTTTTTTTTCGTGTCACAGCTGATTACTCCTTTTTCCATTTTAAAGAGTGGCATTCTATGTCCAATATCTCGATCGAAGTATGGAGGTCAGAATAAATAGAATAATGATGAATGGAACAAAGAGAAAAATCCCTTAGCTGGATAAGGGGCGGATGTAGCCAAGTGGATCAAGGCAGTGGATTGTGAATCCACCATGCGCGGGTTCAATTCCCGTCGTTCGCCCATCGCATTATTGCAAATTCCAAAAATGCAATTTTCCATATTCCTAGTTACGTATTTACTTACGGCGACGAAGAATAAAACTATCACTATATTTTTTCCTTTTCCTAGTTCTTCTTCCAAGCGCAGGATAACCCCAAGGGGTTGTGGGTTTTTTTCTACCAATGGGGGCTTTCCCTTCACCGCCCCCATGGGGGTGGTCCACAGGGTTCATAACTACCCCTCTTACTACGGGGCGTTTACCTAGCCAACACTTAGATCCGGCTCTACCTAAACTTTTTTGGTTCACCCCAACATTACCCACTTGTCCGACTGTTGCTAAGCAATTTTGGGATACCAAACGGACCTCCCCAGATGGTAATCTTAAAGTGGCCGATTTACCCTCTTTTGCAATAAGTTTCGCTACAGCACCTGCTGCTCTAGCTAATTGCCCACCCCTTCCACGTGTGATTTCTATGTTATGTATGGCCGTGCCTAAGGGCATATCGGTTGAAGTAGATTCTTCTTTTCTCTCAAAAAACCCCTTCCCAAACTGTACAAGCTTCTTCCAAAGCATACAGCTTTCTAGATGTATATGACGATCTCTAGACAGATGGATCTTATATGAATCGTATGATGAAGTACCACATGAGTGGATATATAGGAAAGGAATCCAAATCTGCCGAATCGCTCATGTTATGATCTTCTACATCCTAGGTCTCCGCGTTCCGTCATCTGGCTTATGTTCTTCATGTAGCATTCAGATCGAATGACTCTATGAAATTACGTCGATACTTCCACATATTATGGGTAACGTAGGAGACATCCCTATTTTCCCCGGGGGGTCTTAATTACCACTGCTTAGCTTTCAATTCGCCTCTGACCATCAAATTAAATGTGAATAACCCGTCCTCCTTTCTTTGAAACAAGGGGCGCTTCCGGTTCTGTGCGTGCTTCAAACAATTTTGTCTTCTCCATATTACCATATCTCTAGAGTCAATAATTTTCTATGAGGAACTACTGAACTCAATCACTTGCTGCCGTTACTCAACAGTTTTCTGTTGAGGTCTATCCCGTAGAGGTAGTCAAATTGGATCAGTGATCGATTTCTAGGTTTCGTCGTAAACCTAATTGGTTACTTCCAATTACGTAAATCAATAGTTCAAACCGCACTCAAAGGTAGGGCATTTCCCATTGATATAGGAACTTTTGTACCAGAAACAATAGTATCTCCAATTATAGCCCCTCTGGGATGTAAAATATATCTCTTCTCACCATCCCCATAGTGTATGAGACAAATGTATGCATTTCGATTAGGGTCGTATTCTATGGTTACGATTCTACCAGATATGTTTTTTTGATTCCGTCGAAAATCGATTTTACGGTATAGGCGCTTATGACCTCCCCCTCTATGCCTTGCGGTAATGATTCCTCTGGAATTACGACCTTTACCACAACGGTGCCGTCCATGGATCAAATTATTTCGTGGATTGGATTTCACTTGCCTGTCTACGGTTCCCTTGCGTGTGCTCGGGATAGGTGTTTTGTATAAATGTTTCGCCGTATTATTAAGTATTCTCCTTTAGTTTTTTTCTCTATCTAGAAGTGGAATAGAATAACCCGGTTGAAGGGTAATGATCATACGTCTGTAATGCATTGTATGTCCCAGAATAGGTCCCATTCTTCTACCCTTTCTGGGTAGTCGATGGCTATTCACAGCTACTACCTTAACACCAAAGAAGAGTTCGACCCAATGCTTTATTTCTGTCTTAGTGAATCCCGATTCGACATTAAAAGTATATTGATTCTTTCCCAATAAACGAAGACTTTTTTCTGTAAATACTGCGTATTTGATTCCATCCATAAATCGACTTTCCCTCCTATGCTCTGAGTTCCAGTATCGATAAGAATTCGAGTTCTTATTGTTCTTATGTTATGGTATGAATATACCATACCAATTCGTTATGTATGGATGATGGATGAGATTCCATGGATAGAGAGCCAGTTCCAATAGACTTATGGAACGTTCTCGTTCGCGTGCATCCAGCAGGAATTGAACCCGCAAATTTACCAATTATGAGTTGGGCGCTTTAACCATTCAGCCATGGATGCTTAACAGGGATCATCGTACATCGTAAATAACCAATTTTCATATAGAAAGACATATCATAGAAAAATGAAATCGAAAATATTCGGAGATGGCAAATATTCGGAGATGACTATGAAAACACCTCTCTGGATCCTCGAATTGAAAGAGAGATTGAGAGGGATCAAGAATCCTAATTCTCGCTATTTGGAATGGATCCAATTCTATTGAGTCTGACTCATAGTGATCATTTCTCTTTAGCAAAGAATGACCTTGGTTATCAAAGGATTGAACAACCGGGATCCATTTACTTATGATACCTAGTTGACATTGATAACAAGGATCTAATGAATTATGAGTTTAATAGATCCTCTTTAGCAGAAAGACTTATATTCCTTGCTCATTATCAGACAATCACTTATTCCCAAACCTCGTGTGGGGCTAATCGTTTTCATTTACCATCTCATGGAAAACCCTTTTCGTTCCGCTTAGCCCTATCGGGTATTTTAGTGATAGGTTCTATAGGAACTGGACGATCCTATTTGGTCAAATACCTAACGAAAAATTCCTATTTTCCTTTCATTAAGGTACGAGGGCTTCTTATTCCACAAGAACGAAAGCACCTTTTCATTCTTTCATATACTAGGGGTTTTTACTTGGAAAAGACAATGTTCCATACTAAAGGATTCGAGTCCATAACCACGAGTTCCAGTGCACTAGATCTTGTAGCACTTAGCAACGAGGCCCTATCCATTAGTATTCCACATAAGAAATCCATTATAGAAACTAATACAATTAGATTAGCTCTTCATAGACAAACTTGGGGTTTGCGAGCCAAGGTAAGACCAGCTCGGGATCATGGGACCCTTTTCTATCAGATAGGAGGGGCTCTTGTACAAAATAGACTTCTAAGTAATAACCCATAGAATCTATCTATATAAAGAGGCAATCGTGTGTCAGGAAGCGGGTTTTTCTTTGGCCAAAGGGTACTTCGAACTTGGAACGAGCATGAAGAGATTAACGAGACTTCTTTCTCTTTTGAGTTTTTCTGGCGGACCGGTCGCGCAAGATCTTTGGTCTTCCCCCGGAACCGATGAAAAAAAGTGGGTCGCTTCTTATGGACTCGCTCAGAATGATTCTTCTCTATCTATAGTTCATGGCCTATTAGAAGTAGAAGGTGCTCTGGTGCAATCCTTACCGACAGAAAAAGATTGCAGTCAGGTTGATAATAATTGAGTGCCATTACTTCGTCGGTCCGAACCAAGGAATCCGTTAGAAATGTTTTGAAATGGATATTGTTCTCTCTTTGATCAGGGATTGCTATATGAAAAGAAGTGGAGTTTGAAAAAGGGAATGGAATGGTCAAACCGGAACTCCTAGAGGAACGAATTTTCAATAGCATAACTTGGGCGCCTAGAATAAGGCGCCCTTGGGACAATCTATTTGATTGCAGGGTTTTGTTCCGAAGCAAAGATATCCGCGGAGGCCGGTTCGTTCGTCCTATTCTGATATTCAGGACCAAGAGGTACTGGATTCTCTTTCGGATAGGCCCTGAAAGGAGAAGAAAGGCTGAAATGCCAACGGATCTCTGTCTATTCTCTAATTCACCCGATCCGATAGTACCCGTTTTTGGAACGTCCAGTGCCAAAGTCACTGAATGGGTAAGT